ATACAGGCGCGGTGATCAGTCGGACCTTTGATTAATTTAATTAATCATTTGTTTTTAGTGACCTCCTCCTTAATCCACAGGAGGTCAAATTCTGATTGCTGTTGAAGTTAGCGATCTTATTTCAGTGGAATTTGACCTAACAAGAACGGAATCACGCACGCTCTGTAGGATTTGAACCTACGACATCGGGTTTTGGAGACCCACGTTCTACCGAACTGAACTAAGAGCGCTTTCTTATCAGAATTTTTTTGAACCCCAATACACCTTGCATGTATATATATAATATAGCGTTTCTAAACTAAAAATGAAAGAAATATCATGTATGTCCAATTTAATTGATCTCAATTTATTCCTCCTTATTGCTCATAGGAGAACTAAAGTAATAGAATAGGTAGGGATGACAGGATTTGAACCCGTGACATTTTGTACCCAAAACAAACGCGCTACCAAGCTGCGCTACATCCCTTTCAATTGGTCTACAGTTTCATTGTAGAGAATCCCTGTCTTCTTTTCCATAGTGTTATTTCTTCCATTGATATACACAATTTTGATTGTCATTTCTTCTTTTTTGGGGGGACTCATGTCATATAACATATTGTATAACATATAATAAAATAATAAAAGACTTATCTATACCCATATGAGACGTTAAAAACAAAAAGAAGGAGGATTTTCAATGCGAGATCTAAAAACATATCTTTCCGTGGCACCAGTACTAAGTACTCTATGGTTCGGATCTTTAGCAGGTTTATTAATAGAGATCAATCGTTTATTCCCCGATGCGTTGACATTCCCCTTTTTTTCTTTTTAGTTATTGATACGGGAAGGGGATTAGAGATACAATCAAATCAAATAGCTGTAACTAATTAATTGCTATTTTTTTTTTGAAAAAGACTAAAGGCTATTCAATCTCAGCTAAAATCCCGGCTTAAATTTATATTATAATCTTAAATTTATATTATAATAGAGTGACAACGGGGATGGAAATGTGCTCCTAGGGCAACAGTATCATAAAAAATAGTTAAATAAGATACTGTACTGCAATTAGAAATATAGTTTGAAATAATTGTATTCCTTATTATTTACTATTTTTTGACTATTACGCTAGTGATTGTAACGAAATCTTTCGTAATTAGATTTAGAGTTAGCAACTTCTATTTTTTCTTTGTTCCTTTCTTATTCGCTTCAGATTGAAAAAATGGAAGAGTTGAGCGAATCAAAAACCAAAGGGGGTTCATGGCCAAGAGTAAAGATGTCCGAGTAACGGTTATTTTGGAATGTACCAGTTGTGTCCGAAACGGGGTTAATAAAGAATCACCGGGCATTTCCAGATATATTTCCCAAAAGAATCGACACAATACGCCGAGTCGATTGGAATTGAAAAAATTCTGTCCCTATTGTTACAAACATACTGTTCATGGGGAGATAAAGAAATAGATCGAATGCAGGTCTGTTTGTCACTCTTCCAAGGAACATTAAAAATGACATATTATATATATAATATATATTTTAATATAACTAAAGTAAATCCTAATTTCTATTTCTTCTATTTCAGTTGGATCTAAAAAAAAAAGAATTAGAACTCAGAAATAGGATTTTCAGGGATAAGGAACAAACAAACCATGGATAAATCCAAGCGACCCTTTCTTAAATCCAAACGATCTTCTCGTAGGCGTTTGCCCCCGATCCAATCGGGGGATCGAATTGATTATAGAAATATGAGTTTAATTAGTCGGTTTATTAGTGAACAAGGAAAAATTTTATCTAGACGCGTGAATAGATTGACCTTGAAACAACAACGATTAATTACTATTGCTATAAAACAAGCGCGCATTTTATCTTTGTTACCTTTTCTTAATAACGAGAAACAGTTTGAAAGAACCGAGTCGACCGCTAGAACTACTGGTTTTAGAACCAGAAATAAATAGGCTTACTCTTCAATCAAATCAAAATTCCAATATGCTATGAACTCAAACCCAGATGGATATTTTGTTCGAAAAATAATAAAATCGAAATTGAATTTTCGTGTTGTAAAAAAAAAAAAAAGAATCAAAGAATCGGGGAAGAATAAAAGTTTTTTTGTTTGAGCGCGTTAACTCATTTTGACGACTTTATCATCTTATCAATTTTTTCTTATACTAATTTAGACTATATCTTCCCGGAGTTCATTCTCCGGGGAATGTCATTTAAGTTTTTCGGTAAATTCCTTACAATCCTTTTCCTCTATGATCTCATTAGAAATCATATAAAGACAATTCCTATTTAATATAGCTATTTGTGCAAGTATTTTACGATTAAGAAGCAATTTACTCTTGTACAGATCATTTATAAATTTACTATAACTATAGGATACTTTATTTTCGCGAATTACTGCATTTATCCGAGTGATCCACAAACGACGAAAATCCCTCTTTTGCCTACCTCTATCCCGATGAGCAGAAACCAAAGCTCTTATTTTCTGTTGAGTAATAGTTCGAGTAAGTCTTGAATGAGCCCCCCCAAAGCTTGATGCAAATAAACGGATTTTTGTTCGACGTTTACGAGCTACATATCCTCGTCTAATTCTGGTCATTGAATAAATGAAACTTTGATGAATAACTAATTGATTTCCGTTCTTTTAGTTATTATTTTCCTCTTTACTGGTCGATTAATAACAAAACAGATTCTTCCAATGTATAAAATAAAAATTCCAATGGCTTTGGCTACTATAACCTCCCCGACCACTATATATATTTTTTTTCATTTCACCGCACAAAAACATAGTAAATATAAAACTAAAATTTAAATGGATATGGATAAAGAAATAGTGGTTCCATCGTTTCTATGGTTACTTCTTAAACGGTGAGGTCCTTTCTATACACCGGAACCCCTTCCTTCATTTAATCAATATTATTGGTAACTTGTACAGTTCACATCCTTTGGCTCTACCCATGAATTATATTATTTAGTAATAGGTCTTTCACAATGAGATCTAACCCATACAGTAACGGTATTTAATTATGAAAGTTAGCTAGGTAGCTGACCCTGTTAGTCCGTTTTTGCAAGAGTGGGAACATAATTTTTCTGCTTATATATTTCCCCCGCTTAATGGATAACCATTTCTTACCAAAGGGGAATTGCTTCTCATCTTAAATTCAGGTGATTGGATTTGCACCAATGGAAACCATAAATGGAATACACAGGGAGATAATGGATCTTTTTGATTTGTAGATAGTGAGTGGAATTCTTCCATTGTATCCTATCCTACTCATATTCTATTTCTATCCTATTCACTGGTATTGATTGATCATTGATACTGGAAACATACAGTTTGTCTTTTTTTTGTGTCCCAGCCCTAGCTCATGATCTAAACGTGTCGCACATACACCCTAGTACATGTTCCTCGGCGCTGAGGACATCCCCGAAGAGCGGGGGATTTCGTGACATTTCTTATTGGCTGTCGTGTATTTCTAATAAGTTGCTTAATGGTTGGCATGCTGTATCGTATACATAATAGGCTGGTTGAGATCGATCCTAACCGGATGATTATGAATCGCTTGTTTTTTTTAATCTATTTATATTATTAAACCCGGTAAGAATATCAAGAAAATCTCAACACAACAATAGTAGGGATTTCGGCGAAATCCTTCATTCAACCGCTACAAGATCAACAATTCCATGAGCTTGGGCTTCTGTTGCTGACATAAAAACATCTCTTTCCAGATCTTCGGATACAACCCATAAGGGTTTGCCCGTTCTTTGTACATAAACCCTTGTGATGGTTTCGCGCAGTTTCAGTAGTTCTTCCGCTTCCAAGATAAATTCTCCCGTTTGTGCCTCATAAAAAGAGGCTGCGGGTTGGTGAATCATTACCCTGATGATAAATAAATGGTTTCTCTATCTTGCAGGATGATGAGGTGCAAACAAAAAAAACAATTGAAGAACCGTACGGGCATTTTTTGTGCAGTGCATACGGCTCTCTAATGGAATTTACTTTTACCTTACAGCCAATAAAGAGAAAATCTAGGATCTATCAGACGCAGATCAGTAAATGATCCAATTACCACCCTTCCTTTCGGGGGAGTTAAAAAATACTATGATGGTTCCGTTGCTTTATATATTTATTTCGTCTGTGATTCAGCAATCCCAAAGTTTTTTTGAGCTAAGGCAAAAAATGAATCTTTTCTATAAAAAATAAATATTGTTAAAACGCTTCCGGTGTGAAAACAAAAAAAAAGTTTGTGCCGCTTAAATGGACTACCCCAAGATAAAATTCGGAATATCTTATTATCTCATACTACTCTTTCGATACATAATTTAATGTAAAAAAAAAAAGAGAGTTTTCTCATATCAAATTCGAAGTGCCATGCTATTATTACTTAATATTCCTGCTAAGGCATAGTCTTTTTTTCTTTCAAATAAAAAACTCAATGGCGCCAAGCGTGAGGGAATGCTAGACGTTTGGTAATTTCTCCTCCGACCAGGATAAAGGATCCCATTGAAGCGGCCAATCCCATGCATATTGTATGTACATCTGGTCTTACAAATTGCATAGTATCGTAAATAGCTACTCCGGGTATTACCCATCCTCCGGGAGAATTTATAAACAAATAGAGATCTTTGGTATCATCCTCTATACTGAGATATACCATAAGACCAATAAGTTGATTTGAGATCTCACTATCAACCTCTTGGCCTAAAAAAAGCAATCTTTCTCGATAAAGTCGGTTGATTAGGATAAAAAACTATCCCTTAGGAACCGTACATGCACCTTTTGAGGCATACGGTTCAAAAAATCGCGGAAAAAAGATCAATGTATAAGATTCCAGCCCCTTTATTTTGGCTTAGAGTAGGTTCTATCTAACTTTTAACAAAGGAACCCTTTTTCTTCAAAAAAAAAGATAAGTTTTTGCTCGTTTTCCTATAACCTATAATACGAAATTCACTACACTTATCAAACAAACTTCTCATTGATATATTGTTTCATCGCCAAATTACGATGTAATTTTCTTGTTCCTGAAGGGGCCCCTTCCATTTTTTTAGGTTTATGCTCTACTCCAGGTAAAGATTTCCCCGATTTATATTTGCACATATAGGATAAATGCTCCCAATACCACTTCTTTTTTGAATTCATTTGATGCCTTTCTTCCGTCAAATAGTTGAGGTATTCAGCATATTATTCTATTCGATTAATTAACACTTTGAGATCACCCCTCTTTCTAATTTAATAATAAAATCGTTTATGATACAAGTAGTAATCGCCGATCTATTACTAATTGGGTTTTTTCTAAACGGAGCCTGGATACTTCATTTTCTTGGTCCAACCAAGCCAACCATAAATAAGTTTTATTGAGATGGTAATATTAATCTGGATCCCCCCAAAACGGATCTAATTGCACCTCACGCGCCAAATTTTGAATAAATTGATTGGGTGAAACAAGGGATATCTCGATCGAGGGAGAGAACGGGGAAATCCCATATGACCCAATATATCTGACAAGCCGCACTATACGTCAACCCAAGATGCATCTTCCTCTCCAGGACTTCGAAAAGGTACTTTTGGAACACCAATAGGCATTAACAAAAAATGAAGTACTATATTTCACTTTGATGTGGAAACGTAATAATGGGTTTAATTGTCTTCATAAAAATTGGCCGTTATTCATTTTAGCCATGGTCAGAAAGGAAGACAGAATTAATAAAGTAACTAATAAAAATAGGTCTTTCGAATGATGACTAAGTATGGGTGGATTCACTCATAGAAAATGGGCTCAACCCACCATTGCGTATTGGGGCTTATCGGGTATAGAATAGATCTGCTTCTCTTTGTTCCTACGAACAGAATTGTTTGATTATTGCCAGCAGAAGAGAACAACTATTATCTCCTGCTCGGAGAGAATCCACTGAAGGGGGGAGGTCCATAGTATCGTTTTTAAAATGCAATAAAGTTACATAGTCTTTATCTTTATTTGATAAAAAGGGGTATTTCCATGGGTTTGCCTTGGTATCGTGTTCATACCGTTGTATTGAATGATCCCGGTCGGTTGATTGCTGTCCATATAATGCATACAGCTCTGGTTGCTGGTTGGGCCGGTTCAATGGCTCTATATGAATTAGCCGTTTTTGATCCTTCTGATCCTGTTCTTGATCCAATGTGGAGACAAGGTATGTTCGTTATACCCTTCATGACTCGTTTAGGAATAACTAATTCGTGGGGTGGTTGGAGTATCACAGGGGGGGCTGTAACGAATTCAGGCATTTGGAGTTATGAAGGTGTGGCCGGAGCGCATATTGTGTTTTCTGGCTTGTGCTTCTTAGCAGCTATTTGGCATTGGGTGTATTGGGATCTAGCAATATTTACTGATGAACGTACAGGAAAACCGTCTTTGGATTTGCCCAAGATTTTTGGAATTCATTTATTTCTTTCAGGGGTGGCTTGTTTTGGTTTTGGCGCATTTCATGTAACAGGTTTGTATGGCCCTGGAATATGGGTGTCCGATCCTTATGGACTAACTGGAAAAGTACAATCTGTAAATCCAGCGTGGGGTGTGGAAGGTTTTGATCCGTTTGTTTCGGGCGGAATAGCCTCTCATCATATTGCAGCGGGTACATTGGGCATATTAGCGGGCCTATTTCATCTTAGTGTTCGTCCGCCTCAACGTCTATACAAAGGATTACGTATGGGCAATATTGAAACCGTCCTTTCCAGTAGTATCGCTGCTGTCTTTTTTGCTGCTTTTGTAGTTGCTGGAACTATGTGGTATGGTTCAGCAACTACCCCCATCGAATTATTTGGTCCCACTCGGTATCAATGGGATCAGGGATACTTCCAGCAAGAAATATATAGAAGAGTTAGTGCTGGACTCGCTGAAAATCAAAGTTTCTCAGAAGCTTGGTCTAAAATTCCGGAAAAACTTGCTTTTTATGATTACATTGGGAATAATCCGGCAAAAGGGGGGTTATTCAGAGCGGGCTCAATGGACAACGGGGATGGGATAGCTGTTGGATGGTTAGGACACCCCATCTTTAGAGATAAAGAAGGGCGTGAACTTTTTGTACGTCGTATGCCTACCTTTTTCGAAACATTTCCAGTTGTTTTGGTAGATGGAGACGGAATTGTTAGAGCTGATGTTCCTTTTAGAAGGGCAGAATCAAAGTATAGTGTTGAACAAGTAGGTGTAACTGTTGAGTTCTACGGCGGCGAACTTAACGGAGTTAGTTATAGTGATCCTGCTACTGTTAAAAAATATGCTAGACGCGCTCAATTGGGTGAAATTTTTGAATTAGATCGTGCTACTTTGAAATCTGATGGTGTTTTTCGTAGCAGTCCGAGGGGTTGGTTTACTTTTGGACATGCTTCGTTTGCTTTGCTCTTTTTCTTCGGACACATTTGGCATGGTGCTCGAACCTTATTCAGAGATGTTTTTGCTGGTATTGACCCAGATTTGGATGCTCAAGTAGAATTTGGCGCATTCCAAAAACTTGGAGATCCAACTACAAAAAGACAAGTAGTCTGATATAATATAACATTGTTAGCGTATCTTTCGAATCTACTTTTTTTCTTTGACTTTTGCTCTTTCTTTAGGTAGGAAAATAAACAGGTATGGAAGCTATAATTGTAAACCACGATCGAATCTATGGAAGCATTGGTTTATACATTCCTTTTAGTCTCGACTCTAGGGATAATTTTTTTCGCTATCTTTTTTCGAGAACCCCCTAAAGTTCCAACGAAAAAGGTGAAATAAATTATTTTTCATTTTATCAATTGAAGTACTAAGCCTCCCGATATTGGGAGGCTTAGTACTTTAACTAGAACTAGTCCCCGTGTTCCTCGAATGGATCTCTTAGTTGTTGAGAGGGTTGCCCAAAAGCGGTATATAAGGCATACCCAGTAAAACTTACAAGTAAACCAGATATAGAGATGGCGACTAGGGTTGCTGTTTCCATTATTATATAATTTCAAGACCACAATGGATCTATGATAAGATCGTTTATTTACAACGGAATAGTATACAAAGTCAACAGATCTTAATTAAAACAATAGGATTTATGGCTACACAAACCGTTGAGAGTAATTCCAGATCTGGTCCAAGATCAACAAATGTAGGGGGTTTATTGAAACCATTGAATTCGGAATATGGTAAAGTAGCTCCTGGATGGGGAACCACTCCTTTGATGGGTGTCGCAATGGCTCTATTTGCGATATTCCTATCTATTATTTTGGAGATTTATAATTCTTCCGTTTTACTGGACGGAATTTCAATGAATTAGAAGATCACAAGAACTGTGAAGTCTTAGCTTTTCAATACAAAGTGAATCCTTTAGGGGGCTCGGATTTCTAGCCCATATTTATATATTTATTTTGATTTTGGTAGCTCGACCGCGGAATTTCTTTGTTTCTGTAGTTCGGAATATGAGTGTGTGACTTGTTATAATTGATCCTATTGATAGTACAGAGAATGGGTCTGCCATCTTCATAGAGATGTGTTTTATCGCGTCGGATATTTAGTCTATTATCTGAAACACAGAATATATGAAATCGAGCACGAAATATTTAAACTATGATTCATACTTAATATTCAGACCCCGCGGCCGGACTAAAAAAAATGCAAAGAATTAAGTATAAATTGAAAGATTTTTCTTCTTTCAAACGCCTCTTTATGCTTTGCTTAGTCTTAGTTTAAGACGAACTATTTCTTTTGATTTTCAGTCATTTTATGATATATATCTATTAATTAAATTAATATTCATTGAATAAGTGATGATACAACGGTTTTTACTCAGAGAATCATTGGACTTAGCTTTAAGGTTTTATTGAATCATCGTGGTTATAGTATGAATCTGAGGTTTCAATCGATTCATAGGGTCTTAACAAGAGAATTCCTATAAAAAATAAATAAATACAAAGACATATTAATTAAAATTAATTAAATTAAACACAAATAAAAATAATAAATCAACGAAAGAAAACAAAATAGGGAAATAGAAGATTCAAGAGGCCTGTAACGATCTATATAAAGCAATATAAAGACGAATGAGCCGACTTGATATTTTGGCATTATCACCACAAAGCTTTCGGTTTTTTTTTTCATATCTTCAGAGAAGAGATAAGATTGAAGCAAAGGAGAAACTAGAACTAGTAAGAAGTTTCAAACCTTCTATTTATTCTATATCTGTTTCAACCAGTATTGAGGTGTTTATGTTTGAGCTGTATGAGATGAAATTCTCATATACGGTTCTCAGAGGGGGAGTCCTCTTGGGTTACCTATCTCAATAAAGTCTATGATTGGTTCGAAGAACGTCTCGAGATTCAGGCGATTGCAGATGATATAACTAGTAAATACGTTCCTCCTCATGTTAACATTTTTTATTGTCTAGGAGGAATTACCCTTACTTGTTTTTTAGTCCAAGTAGCTACGGGATTTGCTATGACGTTTTACTATCGCCCGACCGTTACTGAGGCTTTTGCTTCTGTTCAATATATAATGACTGAAGCTAACTTTGGTTGGTTAATCCGATCAGTTCATCGTTGGTCGGCAAGTATGATGGTCCTAATGATGATCCTGCACGTATTTCGGGTGTATCTCACCGGTGGATTTAAAAAACCTCGCGAATTGACTTGGGTTACAGGTGTGGTTCTGGGTGTATTGACCGCATCTTTTGGTGTAACTGGTTATTCCTTACCTTGGGACCAAGTTGGTTATTGGGCAGTCAAAATTGTAACAGGCGTACCTGACGCTATTCCTGTAATAGGATCGCCTTTGGTAGAATTATTACGCGGAAGTGCTAGTGTGGGACAATCCACTTTGACTCGTTTTTATAGTTTACATACTTTTGTATTACCCCTTCTTACTGCCGTATTTATGTTAATGCACTTCCCAATGATACGTAAGCAAGGGATTTCTGGTCCTTTATAGACTTTATAGAAAAGATCAGAGATATTTGTAATCACTCAGTTCTCAATTTTGGAGTATTTCATTGCTACAAGTATGGATTATTGAAAAGAATAAGACATGGTTTG